ACAGTATGACTTAGGGCGCAATATAATTAAAGTGATCAAATCATATTTTGGTAAAGCACCTTGAATCCACTGGATAGTAAAGGATCTTGAATCCAAGCAGAACCCTTTGTGAATTAGAGAGATAAAGACGAGAAAGACCAATGAAATCAAGTTTCAAGGTTGTAATTGAATGGTAAAGTTTGATTACCATTAACCTACAGAATAGTTAACGAGTTTTTCGGTTTGATTCATCTCCTAAAGGCGGCTCTCGGCCTGAGTTATATTAAGTTAAGGTAGCCTTAGGCATTAATTACCTCTGGTATTTTTATTATTACCTATTGTATTTCTAGTGCTTTTTTATTTCCTAAAGGTGGCCGGTACCTATTTTTTCTAGTTGATTTATGAATCAAGGTGGTCATAGGCCCCTATGGTCCAGTGGTTACGACCTCTCTCTTTCACGGAGAAAACGAGGGTTCAAGTCCCTCTAGGGGTATACCAAGATTCAAGACTATAGGAGTGGGATTTTCTATCAAGTGATCCATATTTGTCAAGTCCTTCTAATAGTCTACTTAGTGGGACTTTGTATTTTAGATCAAGTGATATGTATTTGTCAAATATGCCTGGGAGACGAAAGGAAGTTGATTATGGAACGTCTAAAATGAATTAGGCGTTGGGTCGATGCCCGAGTGGTTAATGGGGACGGACTGTAAATTCGTTGACAATATGTCTACGCTGGTTCAAATCCAGCTCGGCCCAACAATTTGTCAATCTACTATCAGATGGTAGAACCCTCTTGTTCTTAAGAAATACCTGATACGAGAGAATAAAAAAGAATCCAAAAATTCTGCTAGATCTCTTCTTATTTCCCTGGGATTGTAGTTCAATAGGCAAGAGCACCGCCCTGTCAAGGCGGACGTTGCGGGTTCGAGCCCCGTCAGTCCCGACGGATCCAATAAGTACATCAATTCGCCTCTCCATTTTATGTGAAAGAAGGGACAGAGAGCATAATTCAATTCCGAAGGGGTTTCCCTTAGTTTTTTTCATAATTCTGTCGAAGAAAGAACAAACCCTAAACTAAAACGAAAATAACTAAAATAGTGAAGTTGATAGAATATTCCATCTTTTCTCCCGCGACTCATCTTTCTCATACTTCTTTGTCTTCCAAATCAATTTAGATCATTAAATTTTAGAACCTAATTCCTCTCTTTTTCCACTTCGCTTGTATTGTTTGTTGGGGTTTTGTAGTTCGGACGGTTGGTTATATTTCGTTTGATGATTCTATAAGGAAGACCTAAGGTAGGTTATAGAAAATAAATAACAGAAAAGAAGGATAAATAAAGTAAAGGAATTTTTGATTGGTCCGGGAATCCAATCTTGGATTCGGTATGGATAAAAGATGTTCGTATGTTATACTATTCAATTCTCGACGACGAATTAATTTAATAGCTCAGATATTGTTATTCATGATATTGATCCGATTCAAGATCATCGATAGGTAATGCATTCATTGAATTGACAGGTGAAAGATTTATCATCTCTATGGGATTAAATCCCGAGTTATTGTGAAATAAAAAAAACGATGAGATTATGGAAGTAAATATTCTTGCATTTATTGCTACTGCACTGTTCATTTTAGTTCCTACTGCTTTTCTACTTATAATTTACGTAAAAACAGTCAGTCAAAATGATTAATTACTTTAAATGAAACTTGACTTCTGAATTTTTCTCAATAGTTGAAGAACTCAAATGAAAAGTATTCTCTTTTTGCGTCTTAAATGAAATCAACGGGCTATAATCGGCGGTCTTCTATGAGATCCGAGAGTATGGTAAGTAAGAAAGCAATTTCTTACTTACCATACTCTCTATTAGTGTTATAGTAGTGTATAAAATTGTTTCTAATAAAGTTGGTATACTATATTAGCTTCTATCTTCAATATATGTAGTTATTAATCCATATATGGAATTGACGTAGGACCCAATTCTATTTGTTTGATACATCTATTTATTCCGATGAATCTGAAATAATTGTTTTACTGTTATAGAATACATTTCTCCACTAGAATCCAATGGAATTTGAAGAGATTTTGATTTGAAGAAGAGATTTTGATTTGAAAATGATTTCAATTCAAATTAAAAATGCGTTGCAGAACGATCTATAAAACAATTGATACCGTTTCATTCCTCAACTAAATTAGGAGTGCTTCTAAAGTCCACTTCTTCCCCATACTACGAGTGAAAGGGAAAATGTAAAGACTACCATTAAAGCAGCCCAAGCGAGACTTACTATATCCATGTGAATTATGTCCCTTATCTCTATGATAGAATTATTCCATTATTGCTCACTAATAATAGTAGAATGAATGGTCCAGAGTCAAAAAGGGATTCTGGCCGAACACTTTTGATGAACCAATCAAAAAAATCCATTTCAAAAATTCCTATATGATTTCTAATCGGGAAAGACTAAACACAAGTAAAATAAAAAATCACACTACAAAGGAATGTTACTAATGGAACATCTAGTAATAAAATAAGAGGGTCCATTCCTTTTTTTCTTGCCCTTCAAAGTAAAAATAGATCAATTGCTATCTATTACAAACTTTTTCCTATTTGATCTACTTTACCGATTGTCTCTCTGAAGGAGTTGGGAGATAGTATATTATACTCTTGACGAGGGGTTTCAAAAAAAATCATTTTTTTATCTAAAAAAGTAAATTATCCATCTCAATCTAATAGTGATTGAATGCCTGAACACTCAGAGATTCTCCTATATATGTAGATTACAGTATAGAAAGAACTTCCCCCAACCAGTAGTTAAATTAGCTACCGGCTATCCAATAAAGACCCAATCAGTAGACATTACATTAGTAGTAGTCAGTAGACATTACATTAGTAGTAGAAAGGAATCGGGAAGTCTTGTTTCGACCATTATAATCTTTCTTTTCATTTTGGATTCAAAGATTTCCAATCTTTTACAAAATCCCCAGAACGGATGTTTAGAATCAACCAAGTATTAACAGTCCCCTTATTCTGTTCTGCTGGGTAAAATTTGATTAAGTTATATCAGCAGAACAGAATAAGAGATTTCGATTCGTTTGTTGATGAGGCGGCACCCGGATTTGAACTGGGGAAAAAGGATTTGCAGTCCCCCGCCTTACCACTCGGCCATGCCGCCAAAACGATACACAATAGGATAAAAATTTCCCTTTTGGGGTTGGATTACTAAATTTTAGTTTATTGTACTTGCATCCCTTTATTTAATCCTTTTTCTAAATTTAGAAAAATTAGAAAAGAAACCCTTTTGATTCTATTTAATCTACCCCTTCGATTGATTGTATAGTATCTCAAAACACACAATCCCAAAAAGCTTCCCCTCACTTTTCTATTGAAAAATACAATGTATATTTTCACTCAAAAAAACCAAAAATTATGACAAAGGGGAACCATTAAATATTCGTTGACTGAGAATTCGTGAATGATTCTTGGATTTGAATCTAAAATTTGGTTTGCCTAATGACATAAGAAAATACAAATTGATACATACTTAATTGATTCTTTTGAATAAAAAATCCTTCTCAATTTCCATTATAACAAAAATGATAAGTATATGTAAACCCCAGAACGGAAATTGTTACACAGATACCAAATTGGCTGTTTAGAGTATGTTGCCTATAAATCAAAAAGAAAGGGAATTTTTTGGAACAAAAAAAGGCCCGGCTGGGTATTGACCGGGCCAGGCCAAAAGGGCACTTCGAACAAAAAAAAAGAAAGAAGGTCTTCTTTATTTATCTTTCTATTTGGATCTTTCGAGCATCTAAATGGAATTGCTAATTATATAATAACGATAAAGAATGTGAAAGAAATACTTTCTTTAATCCTTACTTGATGTGTAATGTAACATAGTAATTATCTTTTTCAATTGGGAGAGATGGCTGAGTGGACGAAAGCGGCGGATTGCTAATCCGTTGTACGAGTTATTCGTACCGAGGGTTCGAATCCCTCTCTTTCCGTTTCCGTTGATGACTTTCTATTTTTTCTTTCAAATTTAGCAAACCCCTGTTGATTTTTTTCCTAGTTAAATGTGTGGAATAGCTAAAATAAAATATTAATAAAATTGTAAAATCAAGCAAGAAAAACGAAATTTTTATTTTATTCTTCACGTCCAGGATTACGTCCTGGATCATTGGATAGGAATCCAAAGATGAAGAGAGAAACAAAGAATATTACTACTGTGTAAACGAAAAGTTTGAGAGTAAGCATTACACAACCTCCAAGATCATTTTTTGAAAAAGAAAAACGAGAAAAGAAAAGATAATAGATCCTCCATTTTTATATCACATATCCTATTTTGACACCAAGAAATTAATTATAGAAATAGAAATTCTAGAAATCGAAAATAATGCTCAGAAATTCAAATGAAGTTGAAATTTTTAATAAGAGTCTTTGATTACCACAAATCACTTTCATACCCAAATTAGATATTGTAAGCGACCCTAAGCTAATAAGGTATTTCGCCGGAAAAAGGATTCAAATCGGGAAATGGGGCGAGCCGGATTTCTCGTGGCTATCCGATCATTTCAATGTTTGAATTGAAGGTTCATACTGTCAGACTTATTTGATCTTATCAATTGTTATCATTTTTATCGAATAAATCATGAATTTTCTAGGATACTATTAAAGATCTTATCGAAAACTTACAGCAGCTTGCCAAACAAAGGCTAAAAGAAAAAAGAACAGGGGTATGACTGGCATAACATCTACGATTGGATTCAAAAAAGCATAGGCTTCGGGCAATTTGGCGAAGAAAAGACTACTCGGATAAAGGGCAGAATTAAGACAGATCAAACTAAATATATTAAGCATAACAGACATTTTTTTCGTCGAGATAATTGCATTTTGATTGAGTTATTGATATAAGGAAAAATGAAGAAAGTAAGGTAGACAAAAAAATCCTTCTTTTTCCACTCAATCAAAAATCCTCCAATTCTCAAAGGAGAATAGAAGAAATCATACTTTCATACAATATCTTAATTGAATTATATGTAATGATCAATAAATTCAGTTGAATTCTAGATATACATATGTAAAAATCCTAGCAACGAATCTATAATAAATTCTATAAAGAAGAAAGATTTTCTATAGATAGTTGGACTGGAATTGACGAACACTTAATACCAATATTATTCTTTATTAGTATTAGTGGCCAATAAAAATAGAAATGGGGCGTAGCCAAGCGGTAAGGCAACGGGTTTTGGTCCCGCTATTCGGAGGTTCGAATCCTTCCGTCCCAGAACATATCCCTTGTATCCGAATACTTCTTTTTTGTTCAACAAGGTTCTGTTTCAAGGTCTAATATTGGATAGAATATTATTCCTCTTTCTTTTTTGATTTTGAATGATTATTTTCGGAATCATATCTGAATTTTTCACAAACTGAACTAAATCGAGTTCAAATGACATGCAAAAGTAACTAAAACCTTTTGTGATCCAGATAAAGATAAGATGGGACATAGATCTGTAGAAAGATTACTTAACCTCAGGTTAAACAAAATATGAAAATACATATAAAAGAGGAAGTGCTTAGCCTATAGGTATGTATTGTTATCCTATTTCAGTGACAAAAAGTCTTTCTATTTTTGTGAAAAATAATTTGCATCCCTAAAATATGAAAATTGAAATATTTAACAATGATATTTCTTTTTATTGTTCGATCTATTTAGATTATTTGCTTTACATCATTGACAATTCCATTCGAAAAGAAACATAAAATGATCTTTCTTATATCAAATTATCTTTCTTATGATAATCAAATGGAGTCTTTACTGTAAAACTTGACTCAAATAATGATGTATAAGTAAGAAACTTTTTCAAGTATAAAGATTTGTAATGATTCTTTATGGATTGAATCTTTGGGAAGTTTTGGGAAGTTGGAATGGGTCATTCTATCTTATTGAGTCACTTGAAGAGGTAGAGTCAAATAGAATTTAGTTATTTTTGTTAGTTATGTTATTTCTATATTTAGATTTCTGGATATTTCTGTTACACGTTTTTTTGAGATAGAGATTTATAGAAAAAGTTCCATTCATACAAAAAAGCCGGGGTCTTGCTAATATTTCTTCATAAAAATCTTTCTTATCTATGTAGATAATCAAAAATAGAAATGACTATGTCTCTGTACCGACTGAACCAATGACTATTCATGATTCCATACTTGAATCAATTCCATACTGGTTCCAAATTAGAGGAATGTTATGGTAAAACTTCGTTTAAAACGATGTGGTAGAAAGCAACGTGCGACTTGAAGGACACGATCCGGTGTGGATTCTTATTCTTACATCCACCATTTTATATAGGAATGAAGGTGCTCTTGGCTCGACGTCGTTTTTCTATTTTACTAGAACCCTTCTTTTTTTTATTGGGTTGTAATGTAAATAGTTTGTGATGGAGCTCGAGTAGAAAGTATTTTTAAATTTCTCAGGGGCAACGATCTAGGGTTAATGCCAATCAATAAATTGGAACAACTTCGTAAGTATATCTTCGATATAGAAATCGAAAGGATCCGATTCGAGCAAATTTTCAATTCAAAAAATTTGTTTGGAACGGCTAAAACTTTTTCGATCCACAGTGTATCGCGTATCGCGCACGAATCAACCATCGGTATGATTCTTTGATAGAAAGAAATCCCAAAAGGGGTATGTTGCTACCATTTTGAAAGGATTAAGAAGCACCGAAGTAATGTCTAAACCCAATGATTTAAAACCAAAATAAAGGATCCCATAACAAGGAAACACCACTTCAATTGTCTCACGGATCCAAATAAAGAATCCAAATATAGTTTAAACGAGACGAAAAAAAGGGGGGTTAAAGACCACTCAAAAAAATAAAAATCTTAATTTAGTTAAGATATTTGATAATTATTCAACTTGAGTTATGAGTACAAATGATTTTTTTCAGGAAGGAAGCTAAATAAAAATGACTATGAGTGAAAAGATAGACTAATTTCTTTTACGGATTCCTTTCCTATTTATTATAATTTTATCCATAGACAAAACTTCGAATCATTTTTTATCGAGCCGTACGAGGAGAAAACTTCTTATACGGTTCTAGGGGGGGGGGAGTTCTTTTTCATCTACATCTATCCCGATGAGCCGTCTATCGAATCGTTGCAATTGATGTTCGATCCCGAAGAGAAGGAAGAGATCTTCGGAAAGTGGGTTTTTATGATCCTATCAAGAATCAAACTTATTTAAACGTTCCCGCTATTCTCTATTTTCTTGAAAAAGGCGCTCAGCCTACAGGAACTGTTCAGGATATTTTAAAAAAGGCAGAGGTTTTTAAGGAACTTTGCCCTAATCAAACGAAATTCAATTAAATTAAGGAAATAAAAACTAAGGATAGGATAGTGATTTCTATATCATTTTGGATATCTTTTCTATACTATGTTTTTTTATTTCCTTCTTTTCTTGCTCTATTCGTATCTATTTCTCATTGCTTTTATAGAATCTTTTTCTAAGGAAACCTTATTTGATGGATTCTTACAAAATAGAAAATTCTGGCATTACCTGCAATCGGGTGGTTTTCATGCGAACTCTAATACCAAGTCAGAAACAAGGAACCGAAGTTCTTTATTCGACTTATTATATATGGATTCAATACACTATTGATTGTATAAATCCTTTTTCTACTTTTTATTGATTTCTTCTCCATCTAAATGAAAAATTTTAGTATATATGCAGTGCCAATCCAACACAAGTCTTTTTTTTTTTTTTTTTTTTCAATTTTAGTTCTTGTATTTTTTCCATCGTATTCTTTTATTAACCTTTATATTGACAATATTGTATCGAACAAATATAATTCATCGTGATAAGCAGCTCTATTTATTTCCGTCCCATAGGTTTTATTTTTTACCTGTTGATTTAAATGATGGGTTCGTTGGATTAGCTTGGCTACTCGGATTTTTGATTGAAAAAGTGGATAACATAGAAATAGGGGATGGTCCAGCATTTTCTTTCTTTTTTTGATCGGGAAATTTTTTATTTTTTCATCGTATTTAGTCATTTTTATGTTCCAAATAGATTATAAAAAATTTTTTTCTATTTTTTTTTTCGTAGATTAATGCTTTGATTTAATCATTTTCTTTTATTATGATTGTATCTACATACCTTTTTTCTATTTGGGTTGCTAACTCAACGGTAGAGTACTCGGCTTTTAAGTGCGGCTAGGATCTTTTACACATTTAGATGAAGCGAGGGATTCGTCCATACCATCGGTAAAGTTTGGAAGACCACGACTGATCCTGAAAGGAAATGAATGGAAAAAATAGCATGTCGTATCAATTAAGAGTTCTGAGAATATTTTATTCTTTCTGGCTCGATACAAAGCCTTCATTTAAAATTTCAATTATTCAAAGGGAGCAAATCGAAGTCAAGTTCAAGTTGGGTCGAATTAATAAATGGATAGGGCCCCATGGCTTCAATTCATTTCATTTTGATTATAGGGAAAGAAAAAGCAACGAGCTTCCGTTCTTAATTTGAATGATTACCCGATCTAATTAGACGTTAAAAAAATATTAGTGCCCAATACGGGAAGGCTTTCTCCCAGGAATGTATTCTTTATTTTTGAATGAATCCTAAATATTACCACTCTCCATTACATAATGGAGAAGTATGTGTATAAGAAACGGTATATTGATAAAAAAATTTCCAAAATCAAAAGAGCGATTGGGTTTAAAAAAAGTAAAGGATTTCTAATCATCTTTTTATCCTATAATGAAAACGAACATAAATACTTAAATTGAAATGGAAAAAGAGAGGATAGAGAATCTGTTGATAAGTTTATCTGTATCCGAGGTATCTATTTGGTTTGTACTATAATACCTTGTTTTGACTGTATCGCACTATGTATCATTTATAACTCCCAAAATTCTCTACCTTTAAATAGAATTTAAAATGGAGAAATTCCAAAGCTATTTAGGGCTAGATAGATCTCACTACTTCTTATATCCACTTATCTTTCAGGAGTATATTTATGTACTTGCTCATGATCATGGTTTAAATAGATCAATTTTGTTGGAAAATGCAGGTTATGACAATAAATCCAGTTTACTAATTGTGAAACGTTTAATCATTCGAATGTATCAACAGAATCATTTGATTCTTTCTGTTAATGATTCTAAACAGACGGGGCACAACAAGAATTTTTATTCGCAAGTAATGTCAGAGGTTTCTTCAACCATTATGGAAATTCCATTGTCTCTGCGATTAATATCTTCCCTAGAAAGGGAAGGGGTAGTGAAATCCGATAATTTACGATCAATTCATTCAATATTTTCTTTTTTAGAGGACAACTTTTCACATTTAAATTATGTATTAGATATACTAATACCTTACCCAGCTCATCTGGAAATCTTGGTTCAGGCTCTTCGCTATTGGATAAAAGATGCTTCCTCTTTGCATTTATTAAGATTCTTTCTCCATGAGTGTCATAATTGGGATAGTCTTATTACTTCAAATTCAAAGAAAGCCAGTTCTTCTTTTTCAAAAAGAAATCACAGACTATTCTTCTTTCTATATACTTCTTATGTATGTGAATATGAATCTGGCTTCCTCTTTCTCCGTAACCAATCTTCTCACTTACGATCAACATCTTCTGGAGCCCTTATTGAACGAATATATTTCTATGGAAAAATAGAGCATCTTGCAGAAGTCTTTGCCAGGTCTTTTCAAGCGAATTTATGGTTGTTCAAAGATTCTTTCATGCATTATGTTAGGTATCAAGGAAAATCAATTCTTGCTTCAAAAGGGACGTTTCTTTTGATGAATAAATGGAAATATTACTTTGTCAATTTCTGGAAATATTATTTTTCCCTGTGGTCTCAACCAGGAAGGATTTATATAAACCAATTATCCAATCATTTCCTTGACTTTCTGGGTTATCGTTCGAGTGTGCGGCTAAAGCCTTCAATGGTACGCGGTCAAATGCTAGAAAATACATTTTTAATCGATAATGCTATTAAGAAGTTTGAT